CGACAAGGAATACTAAAATCTTACTTTTTAAAATGAAACCCCTCCATTCTTTTTATTTTTTTCAAAACCATCAATTAATTCTTTTAATTCTATAGGGTTAAATAAAAATTCGACTGACCTTTTGATAAAATTGCTATGCTTAGTGTGTGACTCGTTGGTTTTTTAGGGGGTTAGGATTAAACACGATTATCCCAGCTCCCCGGTATGAATAAATAAGTAGATAAATACTAACCACCTCATCACTTCGCATTATCTCAATTTAAAAAATCAGCCAAAATAGAATATAATGATCATACCTTTGTAGCGACTGAAATCTTTTTTGTTTCTGAAAAAAAAGCTTTGTAAAAAAAAGATAGAAGAAAAATGTAGATAAACGGAAGGATGAGAGAATGAGAGAAAAAAATGATATAGAATTCCAGTAATGTAAGGTCGATAAGTCATCTTATAAATTATAAAGGGCAGTGTAATATAGCATGAATCAAGATTCATCTTAAGTAAATGACTCTTATTTTTCCTAGAGCAAAACAAAAAAATAAAGAGCTTCGAGCCAATAAAGACTTAGAAAATTGACTCAAGAACAACTTTCATGACGAGCTCCATTGTCAAATTCAGACCTAAGCATTAAGTAAGAAGCGATGGGAACGATGGAAGCTGTGAATGCAAAAGATTCTATGGAAAAGGAAATCTTACTGATTCACTGGTCGGGATGGCGGAACGAAGCCCAGATGAATTGATCTATTCTTCGAAGGTGTACAAAAAGTCTAAAAATAAAAAAAAAGAGTAAATATTCGCCCGTGAAAATTGGATTTTTTTGAATCCTTTTATTCGCGAGGAGCCAGATGAGAAGAAATTCTCACGTCTGGTTCTGTAGTAGAGGTGGAATTCAAAAACAAACATCAACTATAACCCCAAAAGAACCAGATTCCGTAAACAACATCGAGGAAGAACGAAGGGAATTTCTTATCGGGGGAATCGTATTTGTTTCGGTAAATATGCTCTTCAAGCGCTTGAACCTGCTTGGATCACATCCAGACAAATAGAAGCAGGTCGACGAGCAATGACACGAAATGTACGTCGTGGTGGAAAAATATGGGTACGAATATTTCCAGACAAACCAGTTACAATAAGACCCGCAGAAACACGTATGGGTTCGGGTAAAGGATCGCCCGAATATTGGGTAGCTGTTGTTAAACCAGGTCGAATACTTTATGAAATGAATGGAGTAACGGAAAATATAGCTAGACGAGCGATTTCAATAGCAGCGTCCAAAATGCCTATACGAACTCAATTCATTATTTCGGGATAAAAGTATAAAAAGAACAACTAACAAAAACGGTTCTTCATTATGAAAAATTTAAAAATTTTAGACAAAAAAATATTTCTTTTTTTTCTTTGTCCTTTGCATTGAAAGATAAAATTTTTAAATCGTATGATTCAACCTCAAACCCATTTAAATGTAGCCGATAACAGCGGGGCCCGAGAATTGATGTGTATTCGAATCATAGGCGCTAGCAATCGTCAATATGCTCATATTGGTGACATTATTGTTGCTGTGATCAAAGACGCAGTACCAAATATGCCCCTAGAAAGATCAGAAGTTGTCAGAGCTGTAATTGTACGTACTTGTAAAGAACTGAAACGAGACAACGGTATAATAATACAATATGATGACAATGCTGCAGTTGTTATTGATCAAGAAGGAAATCCAAGAGGAACTCGAATTTTTGGTGCGATCGCCCGTGAATTAAGAAAACTCAATTTTACTAAAATAGTTTCCTTAGCTCCCGAGGTATTCTAAAATTTTTTTTAGAATAGTTTATTTGAAAAAGAAAATAGATTAAGAGATAGATTGTATCTCGCGCATATACCTTAAATTATTCATAAACAAAAAAACATGTTGATTATATCAAATAATGAGTTAATAAAAATTTTAGGCATAATGGGTAGAGACACTATTGCTGAGATATTAACCTCTATACGAAATGCTTATATGGATCAAAAAAGAGTGGTTCGAATAACATCAACTAATAGTACCGAAAATGTTGTAAAAATACTTTTACGAGAAGGTTTTATCGAAAATATGAGAAAACAGCGCGAAAAGCATAAAAATTTTTTGGTTTTAACACTGAGACACCGAAGGACTCGAAAAAAGCCCTATAGAAACCTTTTCAATTTAAACCGAATCAGTCGACCGGGTCTACGAATCTATTCTAACTATCAACGAATTCCTAGAATTTTAGGCGGGATGGGAATTGTAATTCTGTCCACTTCTCGAGGTATAATGACCGACCGAGAGGCTAGACTAGAAGGAATCGGCGGAGAAATTTTGTGTTCTATATGGTAATCTTTCTCATACACAAAATGTATCCGAGATTGATTCTTTGAAATTGTAAAAAAACTTAATAGAGTCAAAGTTGAAGTAAGTCGTTATGATTCAACCTGAGGGCGTATAATTTTTTGACTCCGCAACAAGGATTCGAAAAATTATATGGTTTGAACG